AATAAAAGGACATGTCATCCTTCTTACAGTACCACCAGTTTGATATATTTTTTTCCAAAAAAAACAAAAAAAGGAAGCCCTTTCATTATTATTTATTGTTAATAAAGGTAATAAACGCATTTTTCTTTTAAGCATTTTTGATCGCTGTTTACCCCATAAAGATATTGAATAGAATGCGCTGTTTTTTTTACCATTATAATTTTGAAAATAAATATTTAAATGCCCCTCAAAAGTAAGTAAATAAACCCGAAACATATAAAATGCAGTTAATCCTGCTGTAGAAAAAGCTATTATTGCGAAAATAGGTGAATACGACAAACTATCATTAAGAATTTCATCTTTAGACCAAAAACAGGCGAGAGGTGGAATACCACAAAGAGAAAGGGTTCCTAATAAAAAAGCAATTTTTGTAATTGGAACATGTTTTGTTAAACCACCCATAAGAACCATATTTTGACTCTTATCTGGAGAATAGCCGACAATACCTTCCATTGAATGAATAATGGATCCAGATCCTAAAAACAACAATGCTTTCGAATAAGCATGAGTAATCAAATGAAATAAAGCAGCTCGATAGGAGCCCATACCTAAAGCTAACATCATATAACCCAATTGAGACATTGTAGAATAGGCTAAACCTCTCTTAATATCTTTTTGAGCAAAAGCTAAAGTAGCTCCTAAGAGTACTGTTATTATACCTATCAAAGCTATTAGCTTCATTATGTAAGGTATAACTACGAAAAGAGGAAGAAGTCGAGCTACAAGAAAAATTCCCGCTGCTACCATGGTAGCAGCATGTATTAGAGCCGAAATAGGGGTAGGTCCTTCCATGGCATCTGGTAACCACACATGAAGAGGGAATTGTGCCGATTTAGCAATTGCACCGGAAAATAATAGGAAAGCGCACAAAGTAACAAATAAAAAATGAACCTCATTATCATTATTAGAAATCAAGTTATTGAATATTTCAAACAAATCCTGAAATTCGAAACTGCCTGTTAGCCAATAAAGACCTAAAATTCCTAATAATAAACCAAAATCGCCTACACGATTAGTTACGAATGCTTTTTGACAAGCATTGGACACACTAGGTCGTGTGAACCAAAAGCCTATTAATAGGTAAGAGCACATTCCAACCAATTCCCAAAAGATATAAATTTGTATTAAATTGGAACTGGTAACTAATCCCAGCATTGAAGTATTGAAAAAACTCATATAAACAAAAAATCTCAAATAGCCTTGATCATGAGACATATAACTGTCACTATAAACAAGAACTAAAATTCCAACCGTAGTAATTAATATTAACAAAATAGAAGTAAGTGGGTCAATCAAATACCCGAACTCTAAGGAAAAATCATTGTTGATGGTCCAAGACCATACATATTGATAAATGGAACTGCTATTTATTTGCTGAATAAACAGATCGGTCGAAAAAACCATAACTATACTTAACAATAAAACACTCGGAAAAGCCCATATACGGTGAAGTTTTTTTGTTGACACCGGAAAAAGTAGCAGCCCTATTCCTATTAACATAGGGACTGGAAGTGTAACGAAAGATAGAATCCATAAATATTGATATGTATGTTCCATAAAAAAATCTTATTATTTTTAATTAAAAAAAAAAAAATGAATTAAGTTTAACTTATTTTATAACTGTCTTGACAATTATTATTTTTAATCACTATAGAAAAGAGAACCTTTGATGCCTTCAATCCAATTTAATCACTATAGAAAAGAGAACCTTTGATGCCTTCAATCCAATTTAAAGAAATACTAGGTAGATAAAAATGTGTAAATTTTGACTGATCTGGTTTAGATCATATGCTTGATCTGGATGATCTATCAAGGAATATACATTGAATTAGATAAGATTTTCCAGTTTTCAATTTGAAAGTCCGGGACAGAACTCGAAACTTTTTTTGTTATATTATATGTCCATAAATCAATATCTAATGGGGTTGCTAAACCTTAACACAAATTTTATACCTAACGAAACTCTAAGGATTAATACAATAAAAATGAATTTTTATTTTCATTAATTTGAATGTTTCAACAAAAAAATATTCCATTGAATTAACTCCTTCAAGCTCGCCAATTGAATAAAAAAGGGTTATTATAATTTTGAGCAAGCCGCCATGGTGAAATCGGTAGACACGCTGCTCTTAGGAAGCAGTGCTAGAGCATCTCGGTTCGAGTCCGAGTGGCGGCATAACATAATTAAATTATCTAATTATTAAAAGGATAGAATAAATCCTATAATGAATTCAATTCCATATGTAAAATTATGGATAATTAAAGTATTCCCCCCTTTTTTTTTATGATATTTTTGACTTTAGAACATATATTAACTCATATATCTTTTTCGGTCGTTTCAATTGTAATTATAATTCATTTTCTAACCTTATTAGTCAATGAATTTGTGGGACTCTATGATTCGTCAGAAAAAGGCATGTTAACCACTTTTTTCTGCCTAACAGGATTACTAATTACTCGTTGGATTTATTCGGGACATTTACCAATAAGTGATTTATACGAATCATTAATATTTCTTTCATGGATTTTCTCTATTATTCATATGGTTCCATATTTTAAAAAACATAAGAATTATTTAAGCACAATAACCGCACCAAGTACTTTTTTTACCCAGGGCTTTGCTACTTGGGGTCTTTTAACCGATATGAATCAATCGAAAATTTTAGTACCTGCTCTCCAATCCCAGTGGTTAATAATGCACGTAAGTATGATGGTATCGGGCTATGCAGCTCTTTTATGTGGATCATTATTGTCAGCAGCACTTCTCGTAATTACATTTCGAAAAGTCATAAGAATTGTTGGTAAAAACAATAATTTATTAAATGATTCATTTCCCGTTGATGAGATCCAATACATGATGGAAAAACGAAATATTTTTAAAAATACTTTTTTTACTTCTTCTAGGAATTATTACAGGTTTCAATTGATTCAACAATTAGATCATTGGGGTTTTCGTATTCTTAGTATAGGGTTTCTTTTTTTAACCATAGGTATTCTTTCAGGAGCAGTCTGGGCTAATGAAGCATGGGGATCATATTGGAATTGGGACCCAAAAGAAACTTGGGCATTTATTACTTGGACCATATTCGCGATTTATTTCCATACTCGAACAAATAAGAATTTGGAAGGTTTAAATTCGGCAATTGTTGCTTCGATCGGTTTTCTTATAATTTGGATATGCTATTTTGGGGTTAATTTATTAGGAATAGGACTACATAGTTATGGTTCATTTACATTAATATCCTAATTGAATTCAAGAACGAGTTTAACAAATATAACCATAAGCCAGTTTAACATATATATAAGAAGCTTCAGGTAAGTCGTTGAGAACCTTTTGAATCACTCCATTACTTGAGTGATTCAAAAGGTTCTCGCAAATGTTAAACATATCTGATTACAATTCCGTTTTTTTTTTTTTAATAACTACCTATAAAAAAAAATTAGCTATAAAAAAAATTCGATAGAATAGCTTCGACCTTGTCAACTGATAATGAGAAAACGAAATCCGGATAAATACCAATACTAATTACAGGCAGAAGGATAGCAATCGAAACAAATAATTCCCGTGGTCCAGAATCAAAAGAATAAGAATTTGTGGCATTAAGCAGCTTGTATCCATAGAACATCTGGCGTAACATAGATAATAAATAAATAGGAGTCAATATCGTTCCAACTGCCGCTCCAAAAGTAATTAGTATTTTTGGCATTAAAAAATATTTTTTGGCGGTAATTATTCCAAAAAATACTACCAATTCTGCAAAAAAGCCGCTCATGCCCGGTAATGCAAGAGAAGCTAATGATAAGATACTGAACATCATGAATATTTTTGGCATTAGGGTAGCCATTCCGCCCATTTCGTCAAGATAAACAAGACGTATTCTATCATAACTTGTTCCTGACAAGAAAAAAAGCGCAGCGCCAATAAATCCATGAGATATTATTTGTAAAATGGCCCCGTTGAGTCCCATATCGCTTATAGAGCAAATTCCTATAATTGTAAAACCCATATGAGATACAGAAGAATAGGCTATTCTTTTTTTTAAATTTTTTTGACCAGAAGATGTTGAAGCTGCATAGATTATTTGTATTGCGCCTACTATTATCAACCAAGAAGAAAATATAGAATGGGCGTGGGATAATAATTCCATATTTATTCGAACCAATCCATATGCTCCCATTTTTAATAAGATTCCAGCTAAAAGCATACAAGTACTGTAATGTGCTTCTCCATGGGTGTCTGGTAACCATGTATGTAAGGGTATAATCGGTGATTTGACAGCAAAAGCAATAAGAAATCCAATATAGAATAGTATTTCCAAGGTCACAGGATATGATTGATTAGCTGATGTTTCAAAATTGAATGTTGGTTCATTGGAAGCATAGAAAGCGATACCTAAAGCTCCCATTAATAAAAAAACGGAACTTCCTGCAGTATACAAAATAAATTTTGTAGCTGAATACAGACGTTGCTTTCCCCCCCACATGGCTAGAAGTAGATAAACAGGAATTAATTCTAACTCCCACATAATGAAAAAAAGTAAAAGATTTTGAGAAGAAAATAATCCTATTTGACCACTATACATTGCTAACATCAAAAAATGAAATAATCGAGAATCCCGAGTAATTGGCCGAGCCGCTAAAGTAGCTAAAGTGGTGATAAATCCGGTCAGTAAAATAGGTCCTATAGAAAGTCCATCTATTCCTAATCTCCAGTAAAAATCAAAAAAATTAATCCATTGATAAGACTCCGTCAATTGGATTAAGGGATCGTCCAATTGGAAATAATAAGAGAATGCATAGGTCATTAAAAGGAGTTCTAGTACACATATAAGTATAGTATACCACCTAATTACCTTATTTCCTCTATGAGGGAAAACGAAAATCAAGGAACCCGCGAATATTGGTAAAACTACTAATACTGTTAACCAAGGAAAAGAATTCGTGGTAAAGACAAGATACACTTGGACAAGAAAAACCCGTACTCGAAAACCTAATCTATTTTTTTATTATTATTTTTTTAGTACGGGTTTTTGTCGGTAAACAAAAAATCAAATGTATTCAAGTGGTTTTTTCTGGAAAATATCAATAAGCTAGACCCATGCTTCGAGTTGTTTCATGCCATAGATAAACTCGAACACTCAAGAAATCAGTTGGACAGGCGGATTCGCATCTCTTACAGCCAACACAGTCTTCCGTTCTTGGAGCAGAAGCAATTTGCTTAGCTTTACACCCGTCCCAAGGTATCATTTCTAATACATCTGTGGGGCAGGCCCGGACACATTGAGTACACCCTATACATGTATCATAGATTTTTACTGAATGTGACATTGGAGCTATAATTTTTTTAAAAAAAAAACGTCATAAATTTTCGATCTAGTAAATTTTGAAATGAATCATATATTTAGACACCAGATGAATCAATGATTTATCATAATTTGTCTATTCAATTTCGGATCGACTCATGAGATAGAACCAAGATACTTTAATTTCTTACGTTTTCGTAAACATTATCAGATACGCTATCTATCATAAATATCAATTCAAATTAATGAATCTAAATATTTTATATGATTAATACTACTTATTCAACAAATTCAATTGATTGATACGGATTGATTTTCTGTTACGATAAATTGACGAAACTATAGCCAGCCCGATAGCTGCTTCAGCGGCTGCGATAGATATAATAAAAATTGAAAAAATATTTCCTTTTAATTGGCGACTATCAAAAAAATCAGAAAATGTTACTAAATTTATATTGACGGCATTCAGTATAAGTTCAAGACACATAAGGGCTCTAACCATATTTCGACTCGTGATCAATCCATAGATACCGATAGAAAATAAATAAGCACTCAAACCAAGCACATGTTCGAGCATCATGGCCCCACTCCTTAGCGATTTCGATTTATTTCAATATGAACAATGAACAACAATTTAACATCAACAGATTAGATTGACTAGAATAAGAATATCACAAGTACAAAACAAAAAAAAAGATTGGAATATAGATCGAATAAAAGAATTTATATATGAATAATCCTCAAATAAATGTGATAACATAGAATAAAGTCTGATTTGGATTGCGATTACCAATTTAAAAGATTTATTACTGACGAGCCGTGGCAATCGCACCTATCAAAGCAACTAAAAGAATTATTGAAATGAATTCAAATGGAAGAAAAAAATCTGTTGCTAAATGAATTCCAATTTGTTGACCATTACTTACCAAATCTTGCTCTATAATCTGGTTTGCTCTTGTAGTCCAAATAATCCCATACCATGTTGTATCTGAAATAATAGTAATTAGTAAAACAAAAAGACTTGTACAAATTAGGGAAGTAAGACCATTCCCAACAGTCCAAAGATTGAAATCTTTGTAATCTTCTGAACCATTCATGAACATCACAGCAAATAAAATTAAAACATTTATAGCTCCCACATAAATAAGGAGCTGCGCCGCAGCTACAAAATGAGAGTTTGATAAAATATAGAATAAGGATATACAAACAAGAACCAATCCCAATGAAAAGGCAGAAAAAATTGGATTGGTAAGTAATACCACTCCTAGACCTCCTAATATAAGACCTAATCCTAGAAAGACTAAAAGAAAATCATGTATTGGTCCAGGTAAATTCATTGTACGTAAAATAAAAGATAAAAAAATCAAATTCTTTTTTTTCATGACTTTATTGACCCGACCAGGAGAAACTTATTTAGAATGGGTTAATTTAATCCTAAAAGGTTAAAATTACTGTAGTACTGATATCAGACTAATCCCATTCTTTCTCGAAAAAATAAAAATGGATACTTTAATTTCTATTTCGAAATAGAAATAATTATGGATAGAATTATGACTATATTAATAGATTTTCAATCTAAATTAAGCTACGCTGCAATTCTTACCAATCAATCAAATCCAATCGCTAGTTGGGATTTGTAGCTTTTGTAGTTATTGACCAAACAAAATGCAAAATGAAAAAAAAAGATTTCAGACTTTTAGATCAAACCTAGATCTTTGTTTAATGATTAAAAATGACTCTTCAATCAATCTTTAATCAAAGGGGGTTTGTCCATTTTGATTAAAGATTGAGGTGAATTCAAAATTGTTCGAATTGTATAATCGTCAATTACTGACATTGGTAAACGACCTAAAGCAATTTGGTTATAATTCAATTCGTGACGATTATAGGTAGAAAGTTCATATTCTTCAGTCATTGATAAACAATTAGTTGGACAATACTCAACGCAGTTGCCACAAAATATACAGATTCCGAAATCAATACTGTAATTAAGCAATCGTTTCTTTCGAATATTAGTTTCCAATTCCCAATCAACAACAGGTAAATCTATAGGACATACACGAACACATACTTCACAAGCAATGCATTTATCAAATTCAAAATGGATTCGACCGCGGAAACGCTCCGATGTGATTAATTTTTCATAAGGATATTGAATAGTTACCGGTAAACGATTTACGTGGGATAAGGTAGTCATGAAACTTTGACCAATGTACCTTGCAGCCCGTATGGTTTGTTGACCATAATTCATGAACCCAGTTACCATAGGGAACATATCGTGAATCTCTATGAATAATTTTATATTTGTTTCTTTATCTTGTTTGAGACAAACTATAAATATACAAAAGAATTACTTTATAGTGAAAAGAGTTGGGAAGAGGTTGTTAATAATAAATTGCCAAGAGAAATAGGTAAAAGAAATTTCCATCCAAGATTTAATAGTTGGTCCATTCTTAGTCTAGGTAAAGTCCATCTTGTTGTGATAGGAATGAACAAGAACAAATAAGTTTTAACCAATGTAATAAGAATACCCATTGTTGTTCCAAAAACTCTACCTACTTTATTTATTTCAAAATCAAAAAACTCCGGGACAGATATGTACGGAATAGAGATATTCCAACCGCCCAAGTAAAGAACTGCTACAAATAATGAAGAGACTAATAAGTTTAGATAGGAAGCAACATAAAATAAACCAAATTTGATACCCGAATATTCAGTTTGATAACCTGCTACTAATTCTTCTTCTGCTTCTGGTAAATCAAAAGGTAATCTCTCACATTCTGCTAGGGAAGAAATGAAAAAAATGATAAATCCTATAGGTTGACGCCACAAATTCCATCCCCCCAAACCATATTTTGATTGTGCCTCAACTATATCAACTGTACTCGAACTGTTAGATAATCATAGTCGGTGATGACATCACTGTCCCCATCGCTATTACAGAACCATACATGAGATTTTCACCTCATATGGCTCCTCGAAGGCCATAAATAAATCTAAGGGCCAGATCATATTATTTATCTTGATCTATTTGTAGGATAGATAGGATCAAAATCTATCGGATGCCCCCAATTCAAAAATTTGACCAATGTAATTCTGTCTGTTATAATACTAAAGTAAAGTACTTCTGAATTGATCTCATCTTTTAAGAATTTCAATTTTTCTTTCTTGAGCAATAACTTAAATCTTTCAATAAAATACTTCTTGTAGAAATACCAATAAATATTTCAACCTATCATTTTCGATTACGAAAAAGAATTAGACATTCCATTAGTTCATGAATTATGACACGAATTCAATTTATATTTATATGAATATCGAGATAGGAAAGAAAGAAGAATAAAGGATTCTTTTTTTTTCTTTTTCTATTGTAAGTCTATTCTTTTTTTTGTTCCTATTCTTCCTTCTGAAAAAAAAAGGAAAAGATTACTTCGTTCCTGATAGTCATTTGTTTAATTGGTGGATAGGAGCATACTCTGGATCGGAATCGTGGGGAGTACTGCCTGATCATTTCTACTAATTTAAAGCCCCAATTAATATTCTTTTATTTTTGATAATTCTATTACTAATCTTTTATGTATCTTGGTGTTCCTAACCATCCACTCATTTTTATTTTTACTCAACTGCTCGGTAGCATTACTAGCATTACAATAATATATATATATATATATAAATGATAGTAAAAACTCAATAAGGTTGATTCTTTGAGCCCGCTTTCAAGCCAGGATGACTAATCAACCAATTTTGGGACAAATGATCTCATCTTCTTATGTTTATTTGTGCTTTCCTGTTGTACATAAGAAATGAGTCTCGATTTTTTTTACTGCAAATTTAGAAGCTGTTTTCTTTCACTCATATAACTATCTAATTTAGTTCATCAACCCAAATGATGAATAAAAAAATAAGGATATATATTCAATATATTCAATTAATTTTACCTTTTTCCTAATAAAAAAAAAAAAAAAAGGGGGGGATAGGGAAAAATTTATGTTTCAACGAATCGCACGTAGAGATATGGATAATACACAGAGGGTTAATGGTATTTCATAACTAATCGATTGAGCGGCAGCTCGTAGACCACCTAAAAAGGAATATTTATTATTTGATCCATATCCTGACATAAGAAGTCCAATGGGAGCAATACTTGAAATGGCAATCCATAAAAATACGCCGATATTTAGATCCGCTAAAACAAAGTGATAGCCAAAAGGAATTACTGAATAGCTTAATAGAGTTGATATGGCTGCTATGGATGGTCCGATACTAAATAAACGAGTATCCCCTCTAGATGGAAAAAGATTTTCTTTGAAAAGTAATTTTGTTCCATCCGCTAGAGCTTGAAGAACTCCAAAAGGACCGGCATATTCAGGTCCAATACGTTGTTGTATCCCTGCAGAAATTTCTCTTTCTAACCACACAATTACTAGTATGCCTATCGTGATTCCCAATACAAGAGTCAAAATAGGGACAAGCATCCATATAATTCCATAGATCTCGTTTAAGGATTTCAATCTGGAAAAAGAATTGATAGCTTGTACTGTTGTTGGATCAATTATCATTTCAACGATCAACTTCCCCCATAATAATATCTATGCTACCTAATATTGTCATAATATCAGCCAATTTCATTCTTTTAATTAATTGAGGAAGAATTTGCAAATTGATAAAACCCGGCGGGCGAATTTTCCATCTCCAAGGAAAACTACTTTGATCCCCTATCAGAAAAATTCCCAACTCTCCTTTTGGTGCTTCAACTCTAACATAAAGTTCTTGTTTCGGCAATTCAAAGGCGGGAGAAGTTTTTTTACTAATAAATCGATATTCAAAATCATTCCATTCTCGATTCCTTTCTCTAGCAAAACTTCGAGTTTCTAAATTTTCATAAGGCCCCCCTGGAATCCCTTCCAAAGCCTGTTGAATAATTTTTACGGATTCCGTCATTTCACCAATTCGGACTAAATAACGAGCTAGCGAATCCCCTTCCTTTTGCCACTGGACTCCCCAATCAAATTCGTCATAACACTCATAATGATCAACTTTACGAAGATCCCATCGTACTCCGGAAGCTCGTAGCATTGGTCCTGATAAACCCCAATTTATTGCTTCTTCTGCACTAACAATACCTATTCCTTCAACTCGTTGTAAAAAAATAGGATTTCGCGTAATAAGTTTTTGATATTCAGCAACTCCTGTTAAAAAATAATCGCAGAAATCCAAACATTTATCTAACCAGCCATGAGGTAGATCAGCTGCTACTCCTCCGATACGAAAATAATTATGCATCATTCTCATACCAGTCGCAGCTTCGAATAAATCATATATTAACTCTCTTTCTCTAAAAATGTAGAAGAAAGGGGTCTGCCCACCAATATCTGCCATAAAAGGGCCAAGCCATAAGAGATGAGAAGCTATACGACTCAACTCCAACATAATTACTCTGATATAGCTAGCTCTTTTAGGTACTTGAATATTTCCCAACTGTTCCGGTCCATTTATGGTTATCGCTTCTGTAAACATAGTAGCTAAATAATCCCAACGTGTTACATAAGGCAAATATTGTATAATTGTTCGGTTTTCCGCAATTTTTTCCATCCCTCTGTGTAAATAACCTAATATTGGTTCGCAGTCAATAACATCTTCACCGTCTAGACTAAGGATGAGTCGAAGAACGCCATGCATTGATGGGTGGTGGGGCCCCATATTGACTATCATAAAGTCCTTTCTTGTAGCTGGTACATTCATAGGGGGTTCCTCGATTGATTTTTCCATGAATTACTGAAAACGAAAATAAGTTCATCAAAATTCAAGTTTAAGATCTAATAAATCAAATAATAAAAAAAAAAAAGACTCTTCAAATTAACGAGTTTTTGATTCCCGAATGTTCAACTGGCTAATTAATTCTTTATAACGTACTCCATTTTTCTTTGCCAAATAAGATAGTAGTCGTTGACGTTTTCCTAGAATTTTCCGTAAACCTCTTTGAGATAAATAGTCTTTTCTATGCAATTCCAAATGTGAAGTAAGTCTTCGTATCTTATTAGTAAAACTTACTATTTGAAATTCAACGGATCCCTTGTTTTCTTTGTTGTCTTCTTGTGAAATAATTGAAATGAATGCACTTTTTACCATAAAATGAAATCCCCCTCCTCCCGCCTTTGTTAAGTATAGTTTTATTGATCAGTAATAATAAATAATGTAATATTAAATAAGAATGTCAGTTGGTTTGAATTTGGTATACACAATAATCTTCAATTCGTTAGGAATTCCAAAATCAATCCAATTTTTTTTTGATTCGGCTAGAAATACATAAAAGATGGTATATTTCTTCCCTTACAAAGGAAAAAAAATTATATCTATATCTAAAAATCTAAAACGAAAAATTGGATTGATTCATTTCTAGATCGAATTGATACATGATTGAATTCCATATATCAGAATGGAATATGGGATGTAAAACAATGTATATGGCGTCTCTCTTTGTTTTCATATATTTCATATACTAGATTAGATATGCTATGGGATATATATGACAAATGGAACTTTACCGAATTTTTAATCGTGGACATATATGTATCCTTACCATACTAAACCGACTAGCATTATTGGTATCAAACCAATAGCGATTTATACAAGCTAAATCTTCTAATCGATAATTGGGCCAAAGAAAAAGTTTTAATTTAATTAGTTTATTTTTATCTCTATCAAAACGTTTGCTTTTATCTATAATGTGAGCGTGGTTTTTTATGTTATTATTATTGATAATTTCTGTATTGATATCATTTTCATTTTTTGAATTGAAAGAAATTAGAATTCTCAATTCTCTACGATGTTTAGAGGATAAAAGATTTTCGGGAACAAGTAAATCATAATTATTTTTGTCTTTATTTCTAATTAAACTTTGATTTATTACAATAGAGTTTTTTTTTCTGTATCTTTGATTAATTTGTTGTTTTCTCTTATGAACCAATAAAATATTTATGGTTTGATACATAATAAATTTTCCATCATTTTTTACCGACAGACGGGTTGATTCGATAATCAATATTCCCTTTTTCATCAATTCTGTAAGAGTTAAATCTTTCTGAATCATTAGAATATCTAGACTCAGTTCTCCCCTTTGAATAGAGGATATAATAATTTCTCGTGGATTTGTCAGTCTAAGCAAGAGACAATATATTTTGATATTATTGATTATTTTTTGATTTAAAGAATCATCCCATCTTAATTGAAAGCATAAATACCTTTTTAGCAAAAAATCAAGTTCTGCTTCCGTATTACTTTTGTATTGCTTTTTCTTTCTACGCTCTTTCCTGTCTGATCTTGCATAATCTTCTTCAACATCTTTTTCTTGGTTTGCTAGAACTGATTCAAGATCTACTTGATCCTCAGACTCTTTTTCTTCATGATTTTGATTTTTTAATTGAATGGATTTTGTTTCATTCGATGATAAAGGATCGTTATTTTGCTTTCTGTTGATTTTTTTATTTTCACTAACATCTTTAGTTCCATTAAAATTTAAAAAAAGTAATTTGATTGGTATCATCCATGATTTTATCTTATATGCCTTGCAAAGTATCACAAATTTTGGAAAGAACCAAAATTCTAAATTTGATGTAGGACGATCTAGTATTTCTTCATTCATTCCCATCCAATCAAAAAGGTTTTTTTTTTGTTTGGTTCCGGTATCGATCCAGGATTCAATATCGACTTTCTTTCTAAGACAAAAAGGGAGAATTCTCCAATCCAAATATTTTCTATGCGAGCTTTTTTCCGTATCGATAATATCATCTTCTCTTAGATGCTTATTGACAGGGATACCTCCCGACATATCAAATAATTTACTTTTATCTATTTTGTAATTATAAAAAATCTCTTGCTTATTATTTAATTTGAATGGTAATTCATAAATAGATGAGTCTTTCTTATCTTCATAATTAATGGATTTATATAATAAAATATTATATCTATAGTATTTTTTAAAATTATCTTTTTGGTTCGATAATGAATCGACTTCCAAATTATTTTGTTTTTCGTAATGAATTAATTGGTCTTTTTCATATAAATTCCATTTATTTAAATCCTTATTTTGAATCATATGCTGTTGATTCATTTTATTTCGCCATTTTTGCGATATTAAGCTAGACCATCTGATCTGAGATAAATCGTATTTATATTGATAATTACTTCTTACCCAGTTTTTCCATTCATTCATTACAGAATTTTTAAAATTTGTATTTTTTAATTTGAACTGAAATCCTCCTTGGACTCCAAAATAATCTTTTATTTCATTCTTAAGAAAACGAGATGCTCCATGATATTGAAGTACAGATCTTAACTTATATAGGTTAATAACTTGGACTTGTGATAATTTGTAAAATACATATGCTTGTGACAAAGAGGTTACGTTATACAAAATCTGTGAGTTCTTGTTAAAATTACTATAATTAAATACCTTTTTTATACTCGAGATAAAGTGAATTAGTGTATTTTGATTTGTTTTATCAAGTCTTTGGTGATTTTCGTTTTTATTATACATAGAAATGTATTTAGTAATCATTTTTCTTGGTGATTCACGAAAAAACTGTACATTGATCCTCGGAATATTAATGATAGCTAGAAGGATATCTATATATATCTTTTCAATCAAAATTTTTATAAAAAAATATGATTTACGGACTAATTGAGCATTGTTTCTTTTTAATATCTGTAAAATATTTTTTGATGATTTTAATTTTAATCGTTTAGCATTATAACTTAGTTTGTTAGGACTAATATTTCTTTCTGAGATTAGAAATCGTTTTTTCTTTTCTTTTGTAATTTTTTCTATTTGATTTCTTATTGTCTTTGTTCTGGCATTCAGATCTTTCATTTTTTTTTCTGTCAGTGAATAGTTTATCCAATCCATAGATCGAATTGAAGTGGAAAATTTATGAATAGTCCCATTAGTGATTGGTGAATCTTTTTCGTTTTTAGTTTCATTTAATTCAGATACTTCTCTAAATCCAAATAATAGAATCGGATTTCTTTTTGATTTTGATATTATTTCTTTTACAAATAGAATACTTTTGATGAACCAGTTTTTTGTTTCTTTCGGTAAATGTAGAAATATTTTTCTTTTTTCTTTAAAAATTGTTAGAGTTAGAAAACCATTTTTTTTCAACTTTCTAATTTTTTTTTTTAATTTTTTAAAAATGGGTTCAAAAAGTGAAAGTTCTTTTCGGGGAGAACCAAAAGGAAGTTCAGTTTCCATTCCCCAAACTGTTAAAAAACAAAAATCATGTTTTTGTCTTTTCTTTTTTATTGGATCTTTAGAAAAGAATTTTAACTTAGATCTGTGCCAAGGTTGTAGTCGAAAAGGAAATAGGATCTTTATTTGAATACCGTCTGTTAACCAGTTTTTAGGAAATTCTGTTTCTGATAATTGAACTCCATTATAAGTGCATTTAACATGCATTTCTCTATTCCAATCCTTTAAATCCTCGGACCATTCGGGAATTTGAAATAATAACATACGAATGATATTTTTAGCTATTATTAATGAAGGCAATATAATATATTTTCGAAGAATCGATTGAATTACTAAAACACAACCTCTTATTGCTTGAGCAAAAATAATGCTATCCCAGGTTTCAGCTATTTCTATACGAACTTTTTCTTC